CCAATTGAAATGAAATCTTTAGGAGTAATCAATGAAACGACATCAATTCAAATCCTGGATATTCGAATTGAGAGAGATATTGAGAGAGATCAAGAATTCTCACTATTTCTTAGATTCATGGATCAAATTCGATTCAGTGGGATCTTTCACTCACATTTTTTTCCACCAAGAACGTTTTATGAAACTCTTTGACCCCCGAATTTGGAGTATCCTACTTTCACGTGATTCACAGGGTGCAACAAGCAATCGATATTTCACGATCAAAGGTGTAGTACTGCTTGTAGTAGTGGTCCTTATATCTCGTATTAACAATCGAAAGATGGTCGAAAGAAAAAATCTCTATTTGATGGGGCTTCTTCCTATACCTATGAATTCCATTGGACCCAGAAAGGAGACATTGGAAGAATCTTTTTGGTCTTCCAATAGAAATAGGTTGATTGTTTCGCTCCTGTATCTTCCAAAAGGGAAAAAGATTTCTGAGAGTTGTTTCATGGATCCGCAAGAGAGTACTTGGGTTCTCCCAATAAAGAAAAAGCGTATCATGCCTGAATCTAACCGGGGTTCGCGGTGGTGGAGGAACCGGATCGGAAAAAAGAGGGATTCTAGTTGTCAGATATCTAATGAAACCGTAGCTGGAATTGAGATCTCATTCAAAGAGAAAGATAGCAAATATCTGGAGTTTCTTTTTTTATCCTATACGGATGATCCGATCCGCAAGGACCATGATTGGGAATTGTTTGATCGTCTTTCTCCGAGGAAGAAACGAAACATAATCAACTTGAATTCGGGACAGCTATTCGAAATCTTAGGGAAAGACTTGATTTGTTATCTCATGTCTGCTTTTCGTGAAAAAAGACCAATTCAGGGGGAGAGTTTCTTCAAACAACAAGGAGCTGGGGCAACTATGCAATCCAATGATATTGAGCATGTTTCCCATCTCTTCTCGAGAAACAAGTGGGGTATTTCTTTGCAAAATTGTGCTCAATTTCATATGTGGCAATTCCGCCAAGATCTCTTCGTTAGTTGGGGGAAGAATCAGCACGAATCGGATTTTTTGAGGAACGTCTCGAGAGAGAATTGGATTTGGTTAGACAATGTGTGGTTGGTAAACAAGGATCGGTTTTTTAGCAAGGTACGGAATGTATTGTCAAATATTCAATATGATTCCACAAGATCTATTTTCGTTCAAGTAACGGATTCTAGCCAATGGAAAGGATCTTCTTCTGATCAATCCAGAGATCATTTCGATTCCGTTAGAAATGAGAATTCAGAATATCACACATTGATCGATCAAACAGAGATTCAGCAACTAAAAGAGAGATCGATTCTTTGGGATCCTTCCTTTCTTCAAACGGAACGAACAGAGATAGAATCAGATCGATTCCCGAAATGCCTTTTTGGATCTTCCTCCATGTCCTGGCTATTCACGGAACCTGAGAAGCGGATGAATAATCATCTGCTTCCGGAAGAAATCGAAGAATTTCTTGGGAATCCTACAAGATCAATTCGTTCTTTTTTCTCTGACAGATGGTCAGAACTTCATCTGGGTTCGAATCCTACTGAGAGGTCCACTAGAGATCAGAAATTGTTGAAGAAAAAACAAGATGTTTCTTTTGTCCCTTCCAGGCGAGCGGAAAAGAAAGAAATGGTTGATATATTCAAGATAATTACGTATTTACAAGATACCGTCTCAATTCATCCTTCGGAACCAGATCCGGGATGTGATATGGTTCCGAAGGATGAACCGGATATGGACAGTTCCAATAAGATTTCATTCTTGAACAAAAATCCATTTTTTGATTTCTTTCATCTATTCCATGACCGGAACAAAGGGGGATACGCGTTACGCCACGATTTTTTTGAATCAGAAGAGAGATTCCCAGAAATGGCGGATCTATTCACTCTATCAATAACCGAGCCGGATCTGGTGTATCATAGGGGATTTGCCTTTTCTATTGATTCCTACGGGTTGGATCAAAAAAAATTCTTGAATGAGGTATTCAACTCCAGAGATGAATCGAAAAAGAAATCTTTATTGGTTCTACCTCCTCTTTTTTATGAGGAGAATGAATCTTTTTCTCGAAGGATCAGAAAAAAATCGGTCCGGATCTACTGCGGGAATGATTTGGAAGATCCCAAACTAAAAACAGCGGTATTTGCTAGCAACAACATAATGGAGGCAGTCAATCAATATAGATTGATCCGAAATCTGATTCAAATCCAATATAGCACCTATGGGTACATAAGAAATGTATCGAATCGATTCTTTTTAATGAATAGATCCGATCGCAACTTCGAATATGGAATTCAAAGGGATCAAATAGGAAATGATACTCTGAATCATATAACTATAATGAAATATACGATCAACCAACATTTATCGAATTTGAAAAAGAGTCAGAAGAAATGGTTTGATCCTCTTATTTCTCGAACTGAGAGATCCATGAATCGGGATCCTGATGCATATAGATACAAATGGTCCAATGGGAGCAAGAATTTC